ATGGACGAAACTGGGAGAATTTATAATCCCAATCTAGGAAGTCACATCATTTTGAATCCATTAAATTTGAATTGGTTTTTGCTCCAGTACGATTATTGTGAAGAGAGAGCGACAATAACGAACCTTGGACAGTTTATTTGTGAAAATGTATGTATATCCAAATATGGACCACCCCTCAAAGCGGGTCAGGTTCTAATTATTCGTGTTGGCTCTTTAGTAATAAGATCGGCCAAACCCTACTTGGCTACGCCAGGAGCAACCGTCCATGGACATTATGGTGAAACCTTTTCTGAAGGAGATACATTAGTTACATTTATATATGAAAAATCGAGATCTGGTGATATAACGCAGGGTCTTCCAAAAGTGGAACAGGTTTTAGAGGTGCGCTCGCTTGATTCAATATCAATGAACCTAGAAAAAAGGGTTGAAGGTTGGAACGAACGTATAACAAGAATTCTTGGGATTCCTTGGGGATTTTTGATTGGCGCAGAGTTAACCATAGCACAAAGTCGTATCTCTTTGGTTAATAAGATTCAAAAAGTTTATCGATCCCAGGGGGTGCAAATCCACAACAGGCATATAGAAATTATTGTGCGCCAAATAACATCAAAAGTATTGGTTTCGGAAGATGGAATGTCTAATGTTTTTTCACCTGGAGAACTTATTGGATTGTTGCGAGCGGAACGAACGGGACGCGCTTTGGAAGAATCGATCTGTTATAGAGCCGTCTTATTGGGAATAACGAGAGCGTCTCTGAATACTCAAAGTTTCATATCCGAGGCGAGTTTTCAAGAAACTGCTCGAGTTTTAGCAAAAGCCGCTCTACGAGGTCGTATCGATTGGTTGAAAGGTCTGAAAGAGAACGTTGTTCTGGGGGGGATGATACCTGTTGGTACCGGATTCAAAGGATTAGTGTATCATTCAAGGCAACACAGCAATATCCCTTTTGAAATAAAAAAGAATAACCTATTTCGAGGGGGGTTTAGGGATATTTTGTTTCAACACAAAGAATTATTTGATTCTTACATCCCATCCCAAAGAATATCTACGATCCATCAGATATTTACGGGATTTAATGATTCCTAAGAGCGGATTCATCCTTTTTACTTAACTTGAAACTATCTGGTCTAAAGCTAATAGTGAATAGAAAGGAATTTATGGCTTGGCCCGTGTATCAACGGTCAATCTCTGGTAAAAGGTTCCATCGGAACAATTATTTATTTAGTATTTAGGGTATCTCATCTCTTAAAAAAATGAGGAAGCGTGGAGAGAAATGACAAGAAGGTATTGGAACATTAATTTGGAAGAGATGATGGAAGCAGGAGTTCATTTTGGTCATGGTGCTAGGAAATGGAATCCTAGAATGGCACCTTACATCTCTGCAAAGCGTAAAGGTATTCATATTACAAATCTTACTAGAACTGCTCGCTTTTTATCAGAAGCTTGTGATTTAGTTTTTGATGCAGCAAGTAAGGGAAAGCAATTCTTAATAGTCGGTACCAAAAATAAAGCAGTTGATTCAGTAGCATCAGCTGCAATAAGGGCTCGGTGTCATTATGTTAATAAAAAATGGCTCGGTGGTATGTCAACGAATTGGTCCACTACAGAAACGAGACTTCATAAGTTCAGGGATTTGAGAGCGGAACAAAAGAAGGGAAGACTCAACCGCCTTCCGAAACGAGATGCAGCAATGTTGAAGAGACAATTATATCACTTGCAAACATATCTGGGTGGGATCAAATATATGACGGGGTTACCTGATATTGTAATCATCGTTGATCAGCAAGAAGAATATACGGCTCTTCGAGAATGTGTAACTTTGGGAATTCCAACGATTTGTTTAATAGATACAAATTGTGACCCGGATCTTGCAGATATTTCGATTCCGGCCAATGATGACGCTATAGCTTCAATCCGATTAATCCTTAACAAATTAGTATTCGCCATTTGTGAGGGCCGTTCTAGCTATATCCCAAATCGTTGATTAATAATAAGATAAGTCAATTACTTCGAGAACTCCATCGATTTTTTGAATCGGTTACTATATTCTGAATACCAAAAAAGAGATAAAAAGCCGAGGATATTATGTGATTACTTGATATCCGAAAAATATGATTCAAGTAGACGAGTTGAGAAAGAGATAGTGGAATCAAAATAATTCCTTTTTTAGTTCTATTTCTGCCAGAGGACAATATGAATGTGCTACCATGTTCCGTCAACACATTAAAAGGGCTATACGATATATCCGGTGTGGAAGTAGGCCAACATTTCTATTGGCAAATAGGTGGTTTCCAAGTCCATGCCCAAGTCCTTATTACGTCATGGGTTGTAATTGCTATCTTATTAGGTTCAGCTGCTATAGCTGTTCGGAACCCACAAACTATTCCGACCAATGGTCAGAATTTCTTCGAATATGTCCTTGAATTCATTCGAGACTTGAGCAAAACTCAGATTGGAGAAGAGTATGGTTCTTGGGTTCCCTTTATTGGAACTATGTTCCTATTTATTTTTGTTTCTAACTGGTCAGGGGCTCTTTTACCTCGGAAAATAATACAGTTACCTCATGGGGAGTTAGCCGCACCTACGAATGATATAAATACTACCGTTGCTTTAGCTTTACTCACGTCCGTGGCATATTTCTATGCGGGTCTTACCAAAAAAGGATTGGGTTATTTCGGTAAATACATTAAACCAACTCCAATACTTTTACCAATTAACATCCTAGAAGATTTCACAAAACCCTTATCACTAAGTTTTCGGCTTTTCGGGAATATATTGGCTGATGAATTAGTAGTTGTTGTTCTTGTTTCTTTAGTACCTTCAGTGGTTCCTATACCTGTCATGTTCCTTGGATTATTTACAAGTGGTATTCAAGCTCTTATTTTTGCAACTTTAGCCGCGGCTTATATAGGCGAATCCATGGAGGGTCATCATTAACTAGCTTTTCTGATTGATATTCGGGAATGGAAAATAAAGGAAAGAGATCTAAAAGATCTTTTTCCTAAGATTATCGGCCCATTGATGTCATACCCCCACTTCTATTTGTTCATTCAATTACAATATTATGGTTCATAATTGGAATCCAAATTGTTATGCTATCTAGTTTTTATGTGTGATTAAACAAAAAACGATGTTTTATAGAACAATTGATTGCTGTTGAATTTTATTTAATTCAAGGATTATCCAAAATTCTAATTAATTCCATGCAATTCCATCACCCCAATCCTGATATTGTATTGATATGTAATGATTCGGGCTAATGATAATGAACCAACCAACCCGCCCATTTGGATTCATACGGGATAATGATAACTAAAAGGCAAAGAGGAAGTGACAAACGGGCTTCATAAAAAATAGGTTCGGGGATCGACTTAGGTATATGTAATGGCTATAAACCAATTGTTGTGTATGTTTTTTATAGAATCCGGATGCATATAAGACGAGAATTAAATAGTTGGTTTACACTATGGAAGAAACATATGTATATGTGATATTAGATATTGACTAGTGAACTATCCATAGATCTTATTTCCTTTACGATCCCACTGTGAATTTGGATGAGGATTCCAATAGAAGTCCTTCCATTTCGTCTGTGACGAATGAATAAACACATGAAACCAAGAGCATATAGAAGAAAAAAATAACGAAGAATTGAAAGAATGCTTTGGAACTAAGAAATGGAAGAACTTGGGCCTATGGATTGATAATTGATAAAGACTCGATGGATGGGAACTAAAAACGAGAAATCGAAGTAGTTCTGATGATTCAATAATAGAATTACTTCAATTGGATATATATATCTTAGTAATGGAATCATAAGGCATTATTTATTGGTTGATTGTATCATTAACCATTTATTTATTTTGGTGCGAGGAGCTTACCATGAATCCACTGATTTCTGCCGCTTCCGTTATTGCTGCTGGATTGGCCGTAGGGCTTGCTTCTATTGGACCCGGAGTTGGTCAAGGTACTGCTGCGGGACAAGCCGTAGAAGGTATTGCGAGACAACCAGAGGCGGAGGGTAAAATACGAGGTACTTTATTGCTGAGTCTGGCTTTTATGGAAGCTTTAACAATTTATGGGTTAGTTGTGGCATTAGCGCTTTTATTCGCGAATCCTTTTGTTTAATCCTAAGAATGTGAAAGTTTTTTCGAAATTTTATTGCCCTGGATTTCCCACCCGCTTTTTTAATTCTATCAAGATTTTACTCCTACAATCACTTTTTGATTGAGACAATATCCGTGGGAAGGACTGATTTGAGGATGAGGAATTAGCAGACCTACTCGCTTTCTTCCTTCCCGTTCTTAGTCCAACGAAACTCTTTTTTTAGAAAGCGTTGCAAAAGATGAGGTATTTCACGACTGACATGAGATCTGGACCTAATTCTAATAAGTGTGTTTCTTAGTGGGAACCTCCATTGAAATACCAAAAAAACTTCAAAATAGAATAATAAAATCTATGTAAAACAAGGGAAATTCTTAATCAAACAATAAAAAAGGGACGAATTGATACAAACTCTGTTTTATTTTGTTAGTCCTATCTATAAGAGGAGATCATATGAAAAATGTAACCGATTCTTTCGTTTCTTTGGGTCACTGGCCATCCGCCGGGAGTTTCGGGTTTAATACCGATATTTTAGCAACAAATCCAATAAATCTAAGTGTAGTACTTGGTGTATTGATCTTTTTTGGAAAGGGAGTGTGTGCGGGTTGTTTATTTCAAGAATAGGCTGGATCTAACCAGCTGCACTTTCTTTTTTCTTTAGAACTAAACTAGGTAAAGGTAAATGAAGGGTGCACGATCTCGCGAATTACTTCTGAATAAGTTAAGAAATCATATGTAAGAACCATAGCATTTCGCGACTCATTGGTAATGTAAATACACTTTGATTCTCTATCAACCAATAATGTGGAACTATTAACATGGTTAAAGCTAAACCGTTTGAAGTCTAGGCGCAACATGGTACTCTTTCTACCACTATGTTAGTATGGAAATGGTTT